AAAGGATTATTGAAATAAGTTCAAATGGAAGAAAAAAATCTGTTGATAAATGAATTCCAATTTGTTGACTATTACTTAGAAAATCTTGCTCTATAATCTGGTTTGATCTTGTAGTCCAAATAATCCCGTACCATGACGTATCTGAAATAGTAGTAATTAGTGAAATAAAAAGAGTTATACAAACCATCGAAGTAATTCCATCTCCTACGGTCCAAAGATGAAAATCCTTGTAATATTCTGAGCCATTCATGAACATTACAGCAAAAATGATTAAAACATTTATAGCTCCTACGTAAATAAGTAGCTGCGCAGCAGCTACAAAATAGGAGTTAGATAGAATATAGAATAACGATGTACAAACAAGAACCAATCCCAAGGAAAAGGCCGAATAAATTGGATTGGGAAGTAATACCACTCCTAAACCCCCTAATATAAGACCCAATCCTAGAAAGACTAAAAGAAAATCATGTATTGGTTCAGATAAATCCATTTTTTATAAAAAATCAAAAACAAAAAATTTCATGACTTTATTGACCTGACCAGGAAAAAAGCAGTTTTTCTATTATAATATATAATATTGAAATCGGTTTTGTTTTCAATCTAACTTAAGCTAGGAGTCTCATTAAGCAACCACTAGTTTGAATTGCTCAAGAAAAAATCTCATTGTTTTAGATCCGAACTAAGCCTTCGTAATTCGTAATTTTTTTGAATCGAATTAAGGGTTTATTCATTGTTTATTTGAGGTAAATTCGAAATTGTTCGAATTGTGTAATCATCAATTACTGACATTGGTAAGCGACCCAAAGCGATTTGATTATAATTCAATTCGTGACGATCATAAGTAGAAAGTTCATATTCTTCGGTCATTGATAAACAATTTGTTGGACAATACTCAACGCAATTACCACAAAATATACAGATTCCAAAATCAATACTGTAATTAAGCAATCGTTTCTTTCGAATATCAGTTTCCAACTTCCAATCAACAACGGGTAAATCTATAGGACATACACGCACACATACTTCACAAGCAATGCATTTATCAAATTCAAAGTGTATTCGGCCTCGGAAACGTTCCGATGTGATCAATTTTTCGTAGGGGTATTGAATAGTTACAGGTAAACGATTTGCATGGGACAGGGTAATTATGAAACCTTGGCCGATGTATCTGGCGGCTCGTATTGTTTGTTGACCATAATTTATGAATTCAGTTATCATAGGGAGCATATGTTGAATATCTATAAAAAAGATTTTATGCTTGTTTCTTTCTCTTGTTTGAGACAAGTCGTGAATCTAGGATATTGTGGTTTTTTACAGTGAAAGAAGTTGGGACGAGGTTGTCAATAATAGATTACCTAGAGAAATCGGTAAAAGAAATTTCCACCCAAGATTTAATAATTGGTCCATTCTCAGCCTCGGTAAAGTCCATCTTGTTGCAATAGGAATGAACAAAAACAAATAAGTTTTGGCTAATGTGATAAAGATACCAATTAGTGTTCCAAAGACTTTACCCCGTTTATTTATGCCAAATAGCTCAGGACCAAATATGTATGGAATAGAAAGATTCCAACCTCCCAAGTAAAGAACTGTTACAAATAATGAAGAAACTAGTAGATTCAGATATGAAGCAATGTAAAATAAACCAAATTTGATACCGGAATATTCGGTTTGATACCCTGCTACTAATTCTTCTTCTGCTTCTGGTAAATCAAAAGGTAATCTTTCACACTCGGCGAGAGACGAAATTATAAAAACGATAAACCCGATGGGTTGACGCCACAAATTCCATCCCCAAAAACCATATTTTGACTGCGCTTCAACTATATCAACTGTACTTGAACTGTTAGATAATCATAGTCGATGAGAACATCACTGTGCCCATCGCTATTACAGAACCGTACGTGAGATTTTCACCTCATACGGCTCCTCATAGGTCACAAATAAATCTAAAGGCCTTTCCTATTCTTTATCTTGATATGTTTGTCAGATAGAGTCAAAATCTATCCTAAGGTCCCAAATTAGACCAATGGAATTCTGTCTGCTATATTTAAAACTAATAAATAAGTGCTTCTGAATTTATCTCATCTTTTAAGAATTTTAATTTTGCTTTGTTGATTAATAACCTTATCATTAAATAAAAAAAATATGCTTTTATAGCAATATCACATATACATTTCAACCTCGAATTTTCAATTACGAAAAAAAATTAGAGAGTCCATTAGTTCATGAATCATGACAAAAATTTTCTCTCTCTAAATAGAAATAAAAATTGAATTATAGGAAAGAAATAATCAAAACAAAAAAAGAAAAAAGTAAGAAAAAAACAAAGACATCTCTCCTTTTTGCAATTAGATTCTTTTCTTTCTATTTCGATTTATTTTATTTCATTCCTATTCTCCTTTCTCAGAAAAAGGGCCTTTAACCAAAGTAAAAGATTACTTCGTTCTTGATAGTTATTTACTTATTCAGTGGATAGGAACATACTCTGGATCAGAATCATGGGTAGTACTTCTTGATCATTTCTACGAACGTAAAGCCCCAATTTGAATTCCTTTTATGTACAGAAATATCCTCTTGGATAACTTACATAATCTCAATTACTAATCCTTTGTGTATCTTGGTCTTCCTAACCATCCACTCATTTTTTTTTCAAAAAACCCTCCTGTTGTAGAAATCCATCTATGGTAATAGACAGTAAAAACTCCATACAGTTGATCTTTTGAACCCGCTTCAAGTTATCATGACAATTCACGAATCTTGGGGTAAACAATCTCTATTGCTTATGTTTACTTTTTCACCATTTGATTCTTGTACATAGGAAATGAGACTCAACCTTTTTACTGCAAATTTCGAAGCCGTTTTCTTTCACTCATATAACTATTTGGTTTAGTTCATCAACTCAAATGCTGAAGAAAAATCTATTATAGTCAATCAAATCTTTTTATCCTTGTTTCTAGAAAGAAAAGACTTTGGAGAAATTTTAGATCTCACCGAATCACACGTAGAGATATTGATAACACACATAGAGCTAATGGTATTTCATAACTAATTGATTGAGCAGCTGCCCGTAGACCACCTAAAAAGGAATATTTATTATTTGATCCATAGCCCGACATAAGAAGTCCAACGGGAGCAATACTTGAAATGGCAATCCATAAAAAAACACCAATACTAAGATCGGCTAGAATAAGGTGATCACCAAAAGGAATTACTGAATAACTTAGAAAGATAGATATTACTGCTATGGATGGTCCGATACTGAATAAACGAGTATCTCCTGTAGATGGAATAAGGTTCTCTTTCAAAAGTAGTTTTGTCCCATCTGCTAGAGCTTGAAGAATTCCTAAAGGGCCGGCATACTCAGGTCCGATACGTTGTTGTATTCCTGCGGATATTTCTCTTTCTAACCAAACAATTACTAGTACACCTATTGTGATTCCTAATACAAGAGTCAAAATAGGGACAATCATCCATATTATCCCATAGACTTCTTTTAAGGATTCCAATTTGGAAAAAGAATTGATAGTCTCTATTTCTGTTGTATCAATTATCATTTCAACGATCAACTTCTCCCATAATGATATCTATGCTACCTAGTATTGTCATAATATCAGCCAATTTCATTCTTTTAACTAACTGAGGAAGAATTTGCAAATTGATAAAACCTGGTGGTCGAATTTTCCATCTCCAAGGAAAAACACTCTGATCTCCTATCATAAAAATTCCCAATTCTCCTTTTGGGGCTTCAACTCTCACATAAAGTTCTTGTTTCGACAATTCAAAAGTTGGAGAAGGTTTTTTACTAATAAACCGATATTCAAAATCATTCCATTCAGGATCTTTTAATCTGTCAAAACGTCGGATTTCTAAATTTTCGTAAGGCCCTCCTGGAATTCCTTCTAGAGCCTGTTGAATAATCTTTATGGATTCTGTCATTTCACTGATTCGTACTAAATAACGAGCTAATGAATCCCCTTCTCGTTGCCATTGAACCTGCCAATCAAATTCGTCGTAAGACTCATAATGATCAACTTTACGAAGATCCCATTCTATTCCGGAAGCTCGTAGCATTGGTCCCGATAAACCCCAATTTAATGCCTCGTCTCTCCCAATAATTCCTACGCCTTCAACTCGTTCTAAAAAAATAGGATTCCGGGTAATAAGTTTTTGATACTCAGCAACTCCTGTTAAAAAATAATCACAAAAATCCAAACATTTATCTATCCAGCCATAGGGTAGATCGGCAGCCACTCCTCCAATACGAAAATAATTATGCATCATTCGCATACCGGTAGCCGCTTCGAATAGGTCATATATCAATTCTCTTTCTCGAAAAATATAGAAGAAAGGGGTCTGCGCACCAATATCCGCCATAAAAGGACCGAGCCATAATAAATGAGAAGCTATCCGACTCAACTCCAACATAATGACTCTGATATAGCTAGCCCTTTTAGGTACTTGAATATTTCCTAATTGTTCGGGTCCATTTATGGTTATTGCTTCTGTGAACATAGTAGCTAAATAATCCCAACGTGTTACATAAGGCAAATATTGTATAATTGTTCGGTTTTCCGCAATTTTCTCCATCCCTCTATGTAAATAACCCAATATTGGTTCGCAGTCGACAACATCTTCACCATCTAGAGTAACGATGAGTCGAAGAACACCGTGCATTGATGGGTGCTGAGGACCCATATTGACTATCATGAGGTCTTTTCTTGTAGTTGGTGCAGTCATAAGTTTTTTAACGATTCATTCTTCCATGAATTACTGAAAGTGAAAAGAAGTTCATCAAAATTTAATCGAAACATATAAGTGAAAATGAAATAATTCTTCAAATGTATTTAATCAAATTAACGAGTTTTTGTCTCTCGAATGTCCAACTGATTAATTAATTCTTTATAACGTACTCTATTTTTTTTTGCCAAATAAGCTAGCAGTCGTTGACGTTTTCCCAAAATTTTCTTCAAACCTCTCTGAGATAAATAGTCTTTTTTGTGCAATTCTAAATGTGAAGTAAGTCTCCGTATCTTATTGGTGAAATTGAATACTTGAAATTCAACAGATCCTTTCTTTTCTTCTTGAGAAATAGCTGAAATGACAGAATTTTTTACCATAAATGAATTTCCCCTTTCTTTATTTTACAGATATGGATTTTTTCAAATTTTATTGATCAGTAATAATAATGCCAGTAATTTGAATGTGGTATATAGACTTAATTTCTTTATGAATCTCTAATTTTATCAATTCCAATAAATTAATCAAATTGAAAAATTGATTCAGATAGGAATCTAAAAAGGCGGTAGGTACGTTTTTTCATTCACAAAAGCGAATAATTGAAACCTAAAATCCTAAAATGAAAAAGATTCTGTTGATTCATTTCTAGATCTAATCGATACCTTATTTTATTGATTTAGTATCGTCTACTCGAATTAGATTCGAATGATAGGTAAAACAAGGCATGTGTGCATTTGTTTGCTTTCAGCTCTATACAAGCCAGGGTATATGGTACTATCAATTAATTTTCAATCGCGGATACATATGTATTCTTAAGATACTGAAACGGCTACCATTATTGGTATCAAACCAATAACGATTTATACAAGCTAAATCTTCGAATCGATAATTAGGCCAAAGAAAGAACTTAAATGTAATTAATTCATTTTTATTTTTATAAAGGGGTTTCCTTTCATCCAAAAATTGACTCCAGTTTTTTACATTTGTTTTGTTGCAAAATACTGAATTTCTATCGACGCCATTCCAATTCAAAGAATTAAAAAAACTTCGAATTCTCAATTCTCTACGACATCTAGACCATAAAATATTTTCAGGAACAAGCAGATCAAAATGATTTTTTTCTGTATTTATTCTTTGAGTTTGAGGTTGCAGAATGAATTCGTCAAAATTCTTTTTAGCAACATATCTTTGATTAGTTTGGTGTTTACTTTTATGAACCAATGAAATACCTATGGTTTGATATATAAGAAATTGTTCATTATTTTTTACAGACAACCGAATAGGTTCGATAATCAATACCCCCTTCTTCATCAAGTCTGTAAGAGGTAAATTTGCCTGAATCAGCATTATATCTAAACTCATTTCTCTCCTTTGAATTGACGATATAGTAATTTTTGTTGGATTTATCAGTCGAAGCAGGAGACAATATACCTTGATATTTTCGATCATTCTTTGATTCAAAGCATCCTTCCATTTCAATTGAAAAAGTAAATAACGTTTCAAGAACAAATCTAGTTCTGCTTCCGTGTTGCTTTTGTATTGTTTTTTATTTTTACCCCTTTTTGTGTCTGATTCCACGTAATCTTTTTCAAGCTCGTTTTGATGTTTTGAGAAAACAGGGCCCAGATTTTCTTTGTTTTCTATATCTGATCCATGCTCTCTTTGACTTGCGGTTTCTTTTGCTTCTTTAATTCGATTCTTTATTTTTTTATTTGATGGTATAAAAAATTTTTGTTGTTGGTTTTTATTTTGACTAACATTTTCATTTATATTCAAATTTAAAAGAAGGAATTTGCTTGGTATAATCCATGGTTTTATTTTATAGACATTATAAAGTAGTACAAATTCTGGGAAGAACCAAAATTCCAGATTCAATATGGGACGATTAAATATTTTTTCATTCATTCCCATCCAATCAAAAAAGTATTTTTTTGAATTTTTTTGAATTTTTTCTGTATTTTGATGAGTTGTAAGATAAAAAATCCCCTTTTTCTCAATTTTATCAATCATTTGATAATTTTTACTACCAATTTTAGTATTTGTATTACTGTTGGTATCGGTCTTAACCCAGGCCTCAATATCTCCTTTTTGTCTAAGAGAAAAATGGATAATTTTCCAATCAAAATATTTTCTATCGAGATTTCTTTTTATATCTAGAATATTCCCTTTTCTTAGATAATTATTTATATGAAGATTGCCGGGCATATCAACAAAGTTGTGTTTGGACGGGTTGGAATTATACGAAATTTGGAAGTTCTTCTTTACTTGAAAGGGTAATCTAGAAATAAATGAGTCACTTTTATTTTCATAATTAATCGATTTATATGCTAAAAAATCATATCTATAACATTTTTTAAAATTATCTTTTTGGTTTGATAATGAATAGAGTTTCGAATCATTTTCTTTTTTGTAATGAATTAATTGGTCTTTTTCATATGAATTCCATTTGTTTAAGTTTCTATTTTTATTTTGAGTCATACAACTTTTATTAACCCTAGTTCGCCATTTTTTTGGCATTAATCTAGACCATCTAATCTGAGATAAATCGTATTGATAATGCCGTCTTAACCAGTTTTTCCATTGCTTGATTCTATAACTCTCAAGTTTCTTATGTTTTAATTCCGAATGAAATATTCCTAGTGTTCTAAAATAGTCCTTTATTTTAGTCTTAAGGAACCAAGACGTTGTGTTATATTGAAGAACAGATCTAAATTTAGACAAATTAATAACTTGGGTTTGTGATAATTTGTAAAATACATATGC